GATGAGACAATAGAAGAAAGCACTACTTCCAAGAAGTCTAGCAAGAAGTTCCTTGCCTTACTAAGCTTTCAGTAAAGTAATCCCTTGTTACCGCTCCGTGGGGGAGTGATTGAAGCGATTGGGACAAGAGAGAGCAGAGTTATTTTGCCTGCTAACTCTTAGCAATACGGATCTGTAAAATTTCGCTTGCATAGATTAGGGAAGTCTGGTTTGCGAGCTTGCCTCTCTCTGCTTTTGCCTCTCTGCGCTTTGTAGGCTTTAGAGAACAAGTCCCTCTTGCGCCGGTATTCGCTGCCATCAAATCATAGTAAGTCGGCTATCTCACTGTGAAAGGCAACTCCTAGCTCTAAGAACCTCTTGAAGAGCAGAAAGCTAGAATTCAAGTGAAGGGGGCTTCAATAGCTTTGGCTGTGAAAACTCTTGGTCTTGGAGCATCAGTGTCATCAGTTCACCGGCAGGACAAATAACTACTAGGTTTGTGCAAGAAAATCTTCTTGCGTGACGGGAAAGAGAGCTGGTGTCATTGGGGAAGCCTTCGTTTAAGTTGCGGGTTTGATTCGTTCCTTGTGAGCGTTAGTGAGTGGGGAATTGTAAGCTTTGAGCTTCAACAGGTTATACTTTTACATTAGCTTAGCAAACAAAGGGCGACCAGAAAAAAAGGCTTTCCTTCCTTTTTTCCCTTTGACATATATCCCAAGTACTTCTAAATAGAACTAGTGCCAAAGGTCAGTCAATTACTTTATAAAAGAGATGCTATTGCGCCTCCTGCGTTGCCATCTTCACGAACGAGACTGAACCATTTTACATTGTCCGAGCCGGAGGAGAGTCAAGCTCTACCCGAAACAGAACCCAGGCGGTTAAGCGGCATAGCGAGCTTCGGTCATGCGGTTTTTTGTTCATGTTCCCGTATCCTCGGGCGAAAGTCCCCCGGTGGGTAGAAATTCTCGGGATCTTTCTTCTCCTGACTGGACCATCCGATCAGTGCACCTATTTGATTTGAAAAGGGTGTTTTATTTTAGGGCACCTAAGGCAGCGGTTTTGCACATGCCTACCTATATTAAAGTCAAAAGTACATGCCACCACCAACCGCACTTAGGTTCTAAATCTAAGGTGACGTTGACCAAATAAAGTTCTTCGTCGTCTGACACCGCCAACCGGGAAGTAGAGGGAATCTAAGGCAGTTCACTCACTCGCTTAGCGCTTGTACTAAGGCATCTTTCCTAAGGTAGCTTGTTTCTTTCCTACAAGTTGAACTAGTTCCTGTTTATTCAATTATATATATATATATTAATATATTACCAATATAGCTAGAAATATAAAAAAAATATCGTTTAGCGTTTCTTCATTCAACAGAATAGAAGACCAATTTCCTTGCAAATATGAAAAACTACCTGGGCATAGCTATGATTCCCATAAGGATCATACTTTCTTGGTGGGTTATACCCCTCACTCCTCTCCGAGGGGACTTCCTTCTTTACTTTTCCTCTTCATCTTACGAGTCAGAACCCCTGTGCACATAAAAATTTCTTTTCCTAAGGATGATGGCAATATCAAGGAGAATTATAAGTAGTAAGTGGAGTGAATAATGCGCGATAGCTGTTATTTAAGCAAGGCAGTTTATCGAAACGGAATTGCGTGGCTCTACAAACAAATTTGAGTTTTTCTTTGAATGCGTTCCGCTCCCTTTGGAAGCCTTTATCATAAGGAAGTTTACTCCGCGAACTATAGAAATTCTAGCCCCTTACGTGTGTAGGGGGCCGGCAGGCCGGGTGCACTACTGGGATAGTTTACTCACTCGACTGAAAGGAAAAAGCTTCCTTCGCTCCTACTGGTACTATTTCTGTGCCTTAGCTCGTAGTTGTGTTAGCTGTAGTGCTGTCATAGACTGGAACAGAGCTGCCGCACCTCCTACATCTTTGTGTGGTACACGAGTCTAGCTGACCCTGAAAGGGCATTTATTGATGTTGCTCAAATTCAAGTTTTGCTTCTCCATACAAAGCGGACGGGTTTCATGCAAGTTGCACGATTGAAATGGGCGGCTAGGAAGGAAAAAGTAATGTAGGCCAAAAATCCCGAGAAAGATAGATAACAGGAGGAATGCTTACCGATTAGTAGATTAGAAGCATAGTCCTTAGCTTTTAGAAGCTAGGCAAGTCAACTGATTGACCTAACCCTTCTCTTCTTCCCTCCGATTTCGATCTCCTCTCTTCGTCTTCTTGATAGAAAGAGTCATTACTATAACTGAAATACATTGATGATGGTGACTCCGCATTTAAGAAAGCAGCTTACGGAAGAGAGAATCGTCCGCTTTCGGTTAGTGGCGGCTGATTACCAGTGTGACCCCTCTATCTCTGAGGTGCGGTTAGGTGGATCGGGTCGGCTTGGCCTCTGTAACGAATCTAGCCACTTCTCTCAGCCTCTTCTTCTAGGACGCTCCGCGAGGGTTACCCTTACATGTCATCTTCCCCCTCAATCGGGAGCAGTCGTAACGCCGTAAGAGTATGCGTTCTTTCTTTATTCATACATTTCTTTCTAGATGCTTTGAATAGTAAGGAAGTCAGTCAACTGGAAGTAGCTTGATATAATTGTAGTCTTCGCTTGTTAAGCATATAGCTAGTCTTCTTTCTGAGCGAATGCTTACCTCAGGGCATCTCGTATAAGTCCTATGGTGATAAAGCTATTCGTGTGAAAGAAAGAAAGACGTGCATGGATGAAATTTCCATGAGGAAGAATCCACGGGGTGGCATTAAGTAGTATGTCAATTGAAGGGCTTTCTTCAGAAAGGCAGTTTTCACTGTTAATCTTATCTTTGGAAGACCCCAATACCTGTAGAAAAAGGCCCTCTCGGAAAGACCAGACCCTGAACGCAAGGGAAGTGGTTGTTCCTTTCGGAGGTAGAAATCATGCACTCTTGATGACAAGAAGTAGACAAAAAACAGTTATAAGGGTAGAAGAAGTGTGGCACCGAAGGAGCCGGAGGATGCATACCATTTCATATTAAGTAAAAAAACTCTAAAGTAGGGCACTAAAGGAACACAAAAAATGTGAGTTTCAAGAGCCGAATTAACCATTTCGGATGCAAATGACCGATCAAACAGGTGACACATGACCTCAAACATGAGGCATAGGGGCCACCTATCCGTTGCCGACTTTAAGTCAAAACAATGGCAACACGTTTGACCAATCGGGCAAGGGTGCCTCTTAAACGTACCATCGGTCGGTAATTTACGTAAGACAGCCATTAGCCAGTCATGTACTGGTTTAAGTAAGCGCTGGTTTACAAAATTTCCATGGACTGTGTTTTGGTTGATACCGTCTTCCATCCAAGTTGGCTCCCAAGGGATCCCTTGATTAAGGGGAATATATTGGTGCCAAGGCGCGTAGCGTCGAAACAGTTCTTTAAGGGAACACACCCGTGAATATGTTCGACCTACGTCGATAACTGGTTGGTAAAAATTAAAAAATGTACTCTTATCAAGCTTCTTAGCCTGTAACACTATTCGATACAGTGATAAAAAGGAGAAGTACATCCTAACAATTTCATCAGCCTTAATCGTCTCCACGTCTAATCGCCTTTCTTCGATGAAAGGGTTGAATTATACCGGAGAAGCCCACGACGAGTGAGGGATACAGGGACTGGTAAAAGAGAGGCTTTCTGATAATCACTACCATAGGCGATCATCAGGGATGATGAACACTGCTTAAGATAGAGCGCAGTGGTCAAGAATCATCCACCTTTCCTTTCCTAACCATCCGGACAACCTCACAAGCAAACAGGTGTCTGGCAATACACCGTTCCTTAGCGAGACCATCGAAGAGGCTGAGTTGTATATAAGGATACCCATTATATTCCGAGAGCTTTCTAAAAATCTCTGCCGCCGGATGGGTGACCAATCTAATCAATACATCAGTCCATTCCCTAATGATAAAGTACACTTCTGAAATACAACTTAGCTCTCGTCCTGAATCAAGCCAGGTCTTTGCTATCTTGTCTTGAATTGCATCTGTCTCAGAAATTTGATTCATTTATAAGTTTTTCCAGGATAAAGTCCACCTCCCCCTATCTACTACTTTTCTTTTGGGAGGCGAAAGGCGAAGCTTTACGAATTCTCAATACATGGAGAAATAGGAAAAAGAAAGAGAGTTGTTTCGCTTGTGTAACGAGTCCTAACTGCTAGCAGTCGACTCGTGCCTAAAGCATGAAATATCACATTTTCATTCTGCTTTTTCAGTAAGCGAATGGTCTCCGGGAGAGAGGAAAGCGGAACTTTAGATGGCAGTGGGTTTGGGTGAGGCAGCAAAGTCATCGTAGTAGTTGCTAGCCCCGTGAAGTTTCGAAAGGACTTTATTTCTTTGGTTATAGAATTAATTGATTGAGCCGATGTGACTAGGGCCAGGACGATCGGATGGCCATTCCGAAGTGATCTATTATATTAATATATAATATATGGATCTTGCCGGATAAGAATAGATCCCGAATAACTGATCTTGCATAAAAACCAATTCGCCCCTTTCCCTATCCATTGGTCAAGCCGCTTCGTCCCTCCTCATACTCGTAAGTTTCGACGCAATGAGGATTTCTCTCGTTCGGAAGGGCCCCCGCTGCTTTTTAGGTCGTATGGTAGGTTGAATCTTATTAAAGCTGTTTGTCCTTCTGTTTCTTTGTCTGTCTCTGCCTCGCTCAACCATATGGGGAGGTTCTGAAAGAAAGGTGTCATCATCGAAACGAAGTGCAATTTACCAGGAATTCCGCAATCATGTTTTCACTAGGCTGGCTCTCTTCTCCTTTTTCAAGGAAATCCATCTTCCTGCGCTTTTGAATACAAAACTGGTACACATTGGATGTACAGGCTGCCATTCAAGGGTCAATGCTCGGCTTCCGCTCCAACAACTTCACGGTCAACTTCCTGCGGTTGGGACTTTTCGCTTCCTTTGAGTCGGCTTGTCCGTTCTGTAGAGGTTTGTTTTCCCAAGGCGAGCTTTACTTTACGACGAGAGCG